TTCCAGGTAACCCCTTGAATTATCAACGAATAGAGGGAGGGTGATATTAGACAACCCGCCTTTCCTCTTTTTTTCATAAAACAAAAAAAGGGACGTTGCGGATGCAATTCGGATCCCAGAAAGATCACCATATATAACACAAAATTTCCCCTCCAATTCCTTCTAGCCGAGCCTCTCGGTCTGTCATTATACCTCGAGAAGTAGAAAGAATTACAATACCCATTCCTCCTAAAATCCTAGGAATTCGTTGATGGTTGGAATAAATGCGCCGGCCGGGTCGACTGATACGCTTTAAAACAGTTTGCTTTTGATATGGTCCTTGTCTATTCCTTCTATGTCGCAGAGTTGAAACCAAGAAGTTTTTATTGCTTGCTCGATGTTTTCTCACATTTTCGATAAAGCCTTCTCGTAGAAGTATTTTAACAATATTTTCGGCGATATTTGTAGCTGCTATTCGAACCGTTCCTTTTTTATCCATGTCAGCATTTCGTATAGAAGTTATTATTTCGGCAATAGTGTCCCTACCCATAATGAACTATAATTATCGGTGCCTCCGAGTTTTTATATAATCAACATGATCCGCCCTTTTTATGAATTTATTATTAAAGGTATATGCCTGAGACACAATCTACTAAAGCACTCTACTAATTAATTGAATCGAATTCAGATATCCTACTATTTAAGATACTCTACGTAAACTAACTCTATTTATAGTATGTTTTATTAGTATTTCTCATTTATTTATAATACCTCAGGAGCTAATGAGACTATTTTAGTAAAATTCAACTGTCTCAATTCCCGAGCGATCGCACCAAAAACTCGGGTTCCTTTTGGATTTCCTTCTTGATCAATTACAACTGCTGCATTGTCATCATATTGTATTATCATACCATTGTCGCGTTTGAGTTCTTTACGTGTACGTACAATTACAGCTCTGATTACTTCTGATCTTTGTAGAGGCATATTGGGCACTGCTTCTTTGATTACAGCAACAATGACGTCACCAATACGAGCATATCGGCGATTACTAGCTCCTATGATTCGAATACACATTAATTCTCTCGCCCCGCTGTTGTCCGCTACATTTAAATAGGTCTGAGGTTGAATCATATCATTATTTTTTTTTTCATTAAATGCAAAGAGTGAATAAAAAAAAAGAAGAAATATTGTTTGTCCAGAAATAAATAAACAGCGGGTTTTTTCATCACAAGGGTCCCCTTCCTTTAGTTCCACATCTCTATTCCGGAATAACGAATTGCGTTCGTATAGGCGACGCAGCTATAGAAATAGCTTCTCTAATAACGAATTGAGTTCGTATAGGCATTTTGGACGCAGCTATAGAAATAGCTTCTCTCGCTACAATTTCTGATACTCCACCCATTTCATAAAGTATTCGACCGGGTTTAACGACGGATACCCAATATTCGGGGGATCCTTTCCCCGAACCCATACGTGTTTCGGTAGCTCTTACTGTAACCGATTTGTCTGGAAATATACGTACCCATATTTTTCCGCCACGACGCGCGTATCGTGTCATGGCGCGTCGCCCCGCTTCTATTTGTCTAGATGTGATCCAAGCGGGTTCAAGCGCCTGAAGAGCGTATCCACCGAAACAAATTCGATTGCCTCGATAAGATACCCCCTTCATCCTTCCTCTATGTTGTTTACGAAATCGGGTTCTTTTGGGACTAAGCATAGAAATTATATCGAGGCAATCGAATTATTAGTCAACCCTATAGAATTAAATTAAATAATGAAATTGAAGAATTCCCATTTTTGATTGAACGAAAAAAATGAAGGAGTTTGTTATTTTTTATTCAATTGACAAATTGATAGATCAGAAAGACAACGAAAGGACCCTTATTCCTCATCTGCTTCCTCATCTGCAAATATCCAAATTTTGATTCCTAATGCCCCATGGATATCTCGAAATGTATAGGAACAATAATCAATTTTCGCTCGAATGGTTTGTAGGGGAACCCTACCTTCTCTGATCCATTCGACACGCGCAATTTCTTTTCCGTCGATGCGCCCTGCAATTTGTATTTGAATTCCTTTTGTATCTGCTTGTTCAGCTAATTCAATCGCTTTTTTCATTGCCTTTCGAAATGAAACTCTATCCTTTAATTGTACGGCTATATATTCTGCAAGAAAAATAGGCTGTCCATAAGGGTTTGCAACTTTTTTGATAGTAATGTTAACTTTTCGGTTCGCAGAATTCATTTCTTTTTGTACATTGCTCTGTAATTCTTCGATTCCTCGCGGGCTGCCCTCTATTAACAATTTTGGGCATCCCATATATATTATGACCTGGATAAGATCCAATTTTTTTTGAATCTTTATGCGTGCAATTCCCTCGACACTGGAGGATATTTTCATATTTTTTTGTACATAATTCTTGATATAATCCTGTATTTTTTGATCTTCCTGGAGACCCTCGGAATAACTTTTTGATGGTGCAAACCAAACAGAATGATGGCTTTGGGTTGTACCAAGCCTGAAACCTAGTGGATTTATTTTTTGTCCCATACCACCTCGCTGTCTCTATAAGGCCATATCATTTCTCTATTAGCCCATATCATCATCCTTTTGTTATAATATCGCTCAAAATCCAACATATATAGATACCTTTCTCTGACATCTGTATACTTATCTTTATATACCCATCCATATTTTCTTAACCATATGAAATAGTTTTTATCTTTAGATATATCTTGCAATACAATAGTTATATGACAGGTGGGCCTTTTTATCGGATAACTACGCCCTCGAGCCCGGGGTTTTGCCTTTTTAATGATAGTACCCTCATTAACTTCGGCTTGACTAATGATTAAAGCCGTTTCGTTGAAACCCCTATTGTGCCTAGCATTTGCTGCTGCCGAATAAACTAATTTAAAAATGGGATAACATGCTCGATAAGGCATGAGTTCTAGTATCATAAGTGTTTCTTCGTAGGTACGCCCACGAATCTGATCAATTACTCTTCGCGCTTTATGAGCAGACATACGTATATGTTGCCCTAAAGCGTATACTTCTACATCCGGGTCACTCTTTATCATAAGGTTCGCCTCCCGCCAATACCAATAAACGACGAGCACCTATATTCACTTTTTTATTAATTAACATTAACGACGAGATTTGTTATCGTTTCTCGCGTGCCCCCGGAAATTAAGAGTAGGTGCAAATTCTCCCAATTTGTGACCTACCATACGAGCTGTTATATAAATAGGCAAATGCTCCTTTCCATTATGAATAGCGATTGTATGGCCGATCATTATGGGTATAATGGTAGATGCCCGGGACCAAGTTACGATTGTATCTTTTTCTGCCCTCATGTTGAGCTTCGAAATTTTTATCAATAAATGATTAGCTACAAAAGGATTTTTTTTTTGTGAACGTGTCACGGCTAATTACTCCTATCTTTTTTTTTTTTTGTAAAGACGAGGAAACGTATTCTATTTTTAATATTTTCCTATTTATTTACTACGGCGACGAAGAATAAAACTATCGCTATATTTATTCTTTTTTCTACTTCTTCTTCCAAGCGCAGGATAACCCCAAGGGGTTGTGGGTTTTTTTCTACCTATGGGTGCCCTCCCTTCACCACCCCCGTGGGGATGATCTACAGGGTTCATAACTACTCCTCTTACTACAGGACGCTTACCCAGCCAACGCTTAGATCCGGCTCTACCCAAACTTTTCTGGTTCACCCCCACATTACCTACCTGTCCGACTGTTGCTGAGCAGTTTTGGGATATCAAACGGACCTCCCCAGACGGTAATTTTAATGTGGCCGATTTACCCTCTTTTGCAATCAGTTTCGCTACAGCACCCGCGGCTCTCGCTAATTGTCCACCCCTTCCAAGTGTGATTTCTATGTTATGTATGTCCGTGCCTAAGGGCATCTCGGTTGAAGTAGATTCTTCTTTTTGATCAATCAAAACCCCTTCCCAAACTGTACAAGCTTCTTCCAAAGCATACGGCTTTCTGGATGTATATGATGATATCTAGACAGAGGGATCTCATATGAATCGTATGATGAAGTACCACATGAGTGGATATATAGTAATCCAAATCTGCTGAATCCCTCATGTTATGCTCTTCTACACCCTAGGTCTCCCCGCTCCTTCATCTGGCTTATGTTCTTCATGTAGCATTCAGACCGAATGACTCTATGAAATTACGTCGATACTTCCACATATATTACGGGTAACGTAGGAGACATATCTATTTTTCCCGGGGATAGAATTACCACTGCTTAGCTTTCAATTCGCCTCTGACCATCAAATGAAATGTGAATAACCCGTCCTCCTCTCTTTGAAACAGGGGGCGCTTCCGGCTCTGTCGATGCTTCAAACAATTTTGTCTTCTCCATATTACTATATCTCTAGAGTCAATAATTTTATATGAGGAACTACTGAACTCAATCACTTGCTGCCGTTACTCTTCAGTTTTCTGTTGAGGTCTATCCCGTAGAGGTACTCAAATTGGATCAGTGATCGATTTCTAGGTTTTGTCGTAAACCTAATTGGTTACTTCCAATTACGTAAATCAATAGTTCAAACCGCACTCAAAGGTAGGGCATTTCCCATTGAGATAGGAACTTCTGTACCAGAAACAATGGTATCTCCAATTATAGCCCCTCTGGGATGTAAAATATATCTCTTCTCACCATCCCCGTAGTGTATGAGACAAATATATGCATTTCGATTAGGGTCGTATTCTATGGTTACGATTCTACCAGATATGTCTTTTTCATTCCGTCGAAAATCGATTTTACGGTATAGACGCTTATGACCTCCCCCTCTATGCCTTGCGGTAATAATGCCTCTGGCATTACGACCTTTACCACAATAACGCTGTCCGTAGATCAAATTTTTTCGTGGATTGGATTTCCCTTGACTGCCGACGGCTCCGTTGCGTGTGCTCGGGGTAGAAGTTTTGTATAAATTTATTGCCGTGTTATTAAGTTTAAGTATAGTAGTTATGTTATTAAGTAT